AAGAAGTTCTTCCATTGAAGAGGCCCTCGCTTCCTTTGTTGAAGTAAGTACAAATGGTTTGATTGAGTACTTCCTAAGAATTGACTTAGTGAAATCTCATACTTCATATATCCGAAAAAGGAATGACCCATCTGGTTTAGGGTTGATCTCGGATTCGGATCGGATCAATCCCTTTTTATCTATTAATTCCAAGACAAAAATTCAACAATCACTTAGCCAAAATCCCGGAACTATTCGTATGTTATTGAATAGAAATAAGGAATGCCGATCTTTGATAATTTTGTCATCATCTAATTGTTTTCAAATGAAACCTTTCAACAACGTAAAAGATCCTAATTGGATAAAAAAGGATCCTATAATTGCAATTAAGAATTCGTTAGGCCCTGTAGGAATAGCCCTTCAAATTGAAAATTTTTATTCATTTTCTCGTTTAATAACTCATAATCAGATCTCAATAACTAAAAATTTGCAACTTGACAAATTAAAGGAAACCTTTCAAGTAATTAAATATTATTTAATGGACGAAAACGAGACAATTTTTAAACCTGATCTATACAGTAACATCGTTTTAAATCCATTCCATTTGAATTGGTATTTTCTCCATCATAATTTTTGTGAAAAAACTTTTCCAATAATTAGTCTTGGACAATTTATTTGTGAAAATATATGTATAGCTCAAACGAAAAATGGACCACATTTAAAACTAAAATCGGGTCAAGTTCTAACTGTTCAAAAGGATTCTGTAATAATAAGATCGGCTAAGCCTTATTTGGCGACTCCAGGAGCAACCATTCATGGCCATTATGGAGAAATCCTTTATGAAGGAGATATATTAGTTACATTTATATATGAAAAATCGAGATCCGGTGATATAACACAAGGTCTTCCAAAAGTGGAACAGATATTAGAAATACGTTCGATTGATTCAATATCGATGAATCTAGAAAAAAGAATTGATGCTTGGAACGAATGTATAACAAGAATTCTTGGCATTCCCTGGGGATTCTTGATTGGTGCTGAGCTAACTATAGCGCAAAGTCGTATTTCTTTAGTTAATAAAATCCAAAAGGTTTATCGATCCCAGGGAGTACACATCCATAATCGACATATAGAAATTATTGTGCGTCAAATAACATCCAAAGTATTGGTTTCAGAAGATGGAATGTCTAATGTATTTTTACCTGGCGAACTTATTGGATTATTGCGAGCCGAACGAACGGGGCGTGCCTTGGAAGAAGCAGTTTGTTACCGAGCTTTATTATTAGGAATAACAAAAACATCTCTGAATACTCAAAGTTTTATATCCGAAGCGAGTTTTCAAGAAACTGCTAGAGTTTTAGCAAAAGCCGCTCTTCGGGGTCGTATCGATTGGTTGAAAGGTCTGAAAGAGAATGTTGTTTTAGGGGGAATGATCCCCGTTGGTACCGGGTTCAAAAGAATAATGCACCGTTCGCGGTCAGGGCAACAGAACAAGATTACCTTGGAAAAAAAAAAGAATTTATTCGAAGTAGAAATTAGAAATCTTTTGTTCCATCACAGAAAATTATTTGATTTTTTTCATTTCAAAGAATTTATGTGATACATTCGAAATCTAGGATTTAATGCTTCCTACCTTTAAAATTAAAAGTAGTCATTTGATTTCTTAATAAAGTCAGTATAATAAATATAATAAATAGAAAAAATGAATGGCTTGATTATATATTAACAGACAATCTTCAATAAAAGAGAAGGTTCCATCGGAACAATTATTTATTTCTATTTCAGGATACCAGGTCTCTTTTTTTTTTCAATTTTTTTTTTAAAAATGTGGGGATAAATGACAAAAAGATATTGGAACATAACTTTTGAAGAGATGATGGAAGCAGGAGTTCATTTTGGCCACGATACCAGGAAATGGAATCCTCGAATGGCACCTTATATATCCACAAAGCATAAGGGTATTCATATTATAAATCTTACTCAAACTGCTCGTTTTTTATCAGAAGCTTGTGATTTGGTTTTTGATGCAGCAAGCAGAGGAAAACAATTCTTAATTGTTGGTACAAAAAAAAAAGCAGCCGATTTAGTAAAACGGGCTGCAATAAGAGCTCGATGTCATTATGTTAATAAAAAATGGCTCGGGGGTATGTTAACGAATTGGTATACTACAGAAACAAGACTTCGTAAGTTCAGGGACTTGAGAACGGAGCAAAAGACGGGTAAACTCACCTCTCTTCCAAAAAGAGATGCCGCTACGTTGAAGAGACAATTATCTCATTTGGAAACATATCTGGGTGGCATAAAATATATGACGGGGTTACCCGATCTTGTAATAATCGTTGATCAGCAAGAAGAATATACGGCTCTTAGAGAATGTATCACTTTGGGAATTCCAACAATTTGTTTAATCGATACAAATTGTGACCCCGATCTCGCAGATATTTCGATTCCAGCTAATGATGATGCTATAGCTTCAATCCGATTAATTCTTAACAAATTAGTATTTGCAATTAGTGAGGGTCGTTCTAGCTATATACAAAATTTTTGATTAATAATTAATAATAAAATAATAAGATTAAGAAATTTTTAGACTTGGGGGATTTATGGAATCGATTATTATATTATTATACAATATAAAATTGTGCAAAAAGAACAAACAGAAATATTATGTGATGAGTAGGTATTCAAAATAGAAAATGAAAGTAAAAAAGTAAACGGTTGAATCAAAATAATTCCTTTTCAAGTTATATTTTTTTATTTTAGAGGGCAGGGCAATATGAATGTTCTATTAGGTTCCATCAACACATTAAACAGATTATCCGATATATCTGCTGTGGAAGTAGGTCAACATCTCTATTGGCAAATAGGGGGTTTTGAAGTGCATGCTCAAGTACTTATTACCTCTTGGGTTGTAATTGCTATCTTATTAGTTTCAACCATTGTAGTTGTTCGAAATCCGCAAACTATTCCCACTTCCGGTCAAAATTTCTTTGAATATGTCCTTGAATTCATTCGAGACGTGAGCAAAACTCAGATTGGAGAAGAATATGGTCCGTGGGTTCCATTTATTGGAACTCTTTTTCTATTTATTTTTGTTTCCAATTGGTCAGGGGCTCTTTTACCTTGGAAAATTATAAAGTTACCTCATGGAGAGTTAGCTGCACCCACTAATGATATAAACACTACTGTTGCATTAGCTTTACTTACGTCAGTAGCATATTTCTATGCGGGTATTTCAAAAAAAGGATTGGCTTATTTTGGTAAATACATCCAACCAACTCCAATCCTTTTACCGATTAACATCTTAGAAGATTTCACAAAACCCTTATCGCTTAGTTTTCGACTTTTCGGAAATATATTAGCTGATGAATTAGTCGTTGTTGTTCTTGTTTCGTTAGTACCTTTAGTAGTTCCTATACCAGTTATGTTCCTTGGATTATTTACAAGTGGTATTCAAGCTCTTATTTTTGCTACTTTAGCTGCGGCTTATATAGGTGAATCCATGGAAGGGCATCATTGACGAGTTATCGAAATAGTATTTTTTGAGTTTAGACCTCCACAAAGTAGGTGCGGCTCACGATAATCTACTTTTTTTTGAATTCAAAATAATCAAAAGTATTATCCACCCCCCCAAAAAAAGAAAGATGCAATTGCAATAAGGATAAAGTAGAAATAAAATCCCTATACGATTTAGTGTAATGTATGTACTATAATAATAAAAGAAAGGGTAGGGGAGTCAAACTAGATTTATATATAATCTAATCGATATAAGACAACTCTTTCCTTTTGTCGGTTTCAAAGAATAATTATCGAATCCGATTGAATATAAGACACAACTAATTAGTTTACGGTATGGAAGAAACACATGTATATGTCATATTAGATCTTCACTAGTTATATATGAATATATATCTCAATTTGTCCTGCTATTACTCTAAATTTAGATGGGGATTCAAAAAACAAAGCTCTTCCGTTTCATATGTTGTAATTGTGAATTGAATATGGAATGACTAAAAAATGAAATAAAGAACGAAGAATTTAAAGTAAAGAAAGTTTCTTATAAGAATTTAAGATAAGAACATAAATTGTATGTATTCACAAAAAACTACCTGGGTAGAAAAGAAAAAAGAAATATCGAAGTAATTTGGATAGTTCAATAAATATTATAATATTATTTCAGTTTGTAATTTCAATTACACTTTGACTAGATAAAGATAAATATGAAGAATGAAATAATAAAGTCATAATTTCTTGGTTGATTATATTATTAACTATTTCTTTTCTTTATTTTATTTGGAATAGGAGAAACTTATCATGAATCCGCTAATTTCTGCTGCGTCTGTTATTGCTGCTGGGTTGGCTGTCGGGCTTGCTTCCATTGGACCTGGAGTTGGTCAAGGCACAGCTGCAGGGCAAGCTGTAGAAGGGATTGCGCGACAACCGGAAGCAGAGGACAAAATCAGGGGTACTTTATTACTTAGTCTGGCTTTTATGGAAGCTTTAACTATTTATGGGCTGGTTGTAGCATTAGCACTTTTATTTGCGAATCCCTTTGTTTAATCTTTTAAAAATAGAAAGATAAAAATACATGTTCTTTTTTCCGTGGACTTTCTTTACTGATCTTGCTTTTTTTTCAAATTATATTAAGATCTCACTCCTATAATTTTTTCTTCATAACACGGGGGAAGGACGGATTTATGGGTGAGGGATCGACATACTGATTCGCCTTCTTCCCCCCCCCCTTTTTTTAATTAAGAAAGTTTTTAGAAAATGTTGAAAACAGCTAGATATTTTTCAATTGACATAAGAACTAGTATCTAATTCTAATAAGTATCATTCTTATCAGGAATCTTACAATTGACTAACCAATTCAAAATAGAGAATATATTTATTAATAATTCAGAAATATATTCTATAATTCTCTAATATATATAATATTCTTCTTACTTACTTATATGAATATTCTTACTAATCGTAATTATTTAGTAAGAATATTCATATTAAGTACGAAATGAAAATTT